TTGCCCCATATCATGGGATAAGTAAGCAGTTTTTTTTAGTTGTATCGACCGAGTCGCTCACTAATTGATCTTTACGGCGCTTTCTCTATCAATTTGAGAACTTTATCCATAGAGTAGTATAGGCCATACTTTCCTCCTATTTTTATTCTCGTGAAGTGCCCTTCCTTCCTACAGCTGATAGGGCAAAATCGTTGTTTTGACGATCCCTATGTAGAAAGCCCTTTTTCTTTTTCTAGTAAATACTAGAAAATTGGATCGTTTCTTTTTTTCTTCTTTCTATAGTGGAGATAGTCGCACGTAATGACAGATCACGGCCATATTATTAAAAGCTTGTGGTAAGAAAGGGTTTCGTTCTAGTGCCCGGAAATAATATTCCAAAGCCTTTGTATGCTCTCCATTGCTTGTGTGTATAAGGCCTATGTTATAGAGTATATAACTTCGATCATAGGGATCAATTTCTAGTCGCGTAGCTTCATAATAATTCTGCAAAGCTTCCGCATAATTTCCTTCGGATTGAGCCAACATCCGTTACGGTCGTTCATTCTATTCAAAAAATCTCCGTTCCAAAACCGTACATGAGGTTTCCATCTCATACGGCTCCTCCCTTCTGTACATAGTACTAAGCGAAATAATCTAGAGAATAAAAATGGAATTAGTCCCATCTCATTATGGACCGAAAGGGGCTGGTATTTTTCCAAGAAATCTCTAGCCAACCTTCCCGCAAGAGGTTTTTCTTAACACCAATGAATTCTATTAATGCTAGAGGAAAACAATAGCTCCAAGAATTTCTTTGTTCTCAACGCCTCCTATTTACAGGAATTAGCCACTTCAACGATCTTTGATGGTTATAGGGGTATCCAAAGTACAAACCTGATGGTTATTTGTTATCCCAACCATTCTTCCCAGCTCTGATACCGATCAGGAAAGGGCTAATTTCTAACAAAGTTTTTCTCTTGTTGATTCCTATTTCTAGGTGTAGTGCTTTTATCCCCTATGCTACCTATTGGTACTAGTAGAGTAGGATTAGCCTGTAATACAGAACCTATCCTGTAGGTGTAACCTTTCGCTCAATACTCAAATCTACAATTGAAGCATCTGAGGCCGCATCAATCGGGGATACACGACAGAAGGAATTGTTAGTTCACCTCACCTTCCCCAAGCGTGGGTTTCCTTTACAAATTTTGTTCTCTCTATGCGAACCCCCCCTCTTTCTCGTAAGACTGGGGCGTGGGTAGGGCTAAAAAAACAAAAAAAAAGAGTCAAATCGCACCATCTCTATAATAAGTAAATGCCCTTTTTTCCCCTGAGGTTGTCGGAATTATTCGCAATAAAATATTGGCTACAATTGAGGAGGTCTTATCAATGAAATTTCCATTTATACGGGATCTAGGCATAATTCCCAACCCATTCCATGTAGAATTCTTTTCATTCCTTCACAAAATAACATAAAAAAACAAATCTATTCGATTCTTATAAATCGATCCATATGCTCTAGATGAATAAGAGAGGTATTTCTGCTCAGCTCAAATTGTCTCCTTTTTCATCTGTTTGGACAAGAAGAGATATGAAATATTTGACTAAGATTGGATTTCATTCCACTTTCCTATTTTATTTCTCAACAACAACTTCTCTCACCAACTATTTCGCGTTTTCAAAGTCATTAATTGCCCCATACCCTATTTTCTATGTCGATTGTATGGGGTAGCGTACCTTATGCAAACGGAATTCTAGGGTTCCTTTTTTTATTATAAGAAGAATTCTTCCATTCTCTTTTTCTTTGGTTTGGGGAAAACTCAAACTTAAACTTTTCGAGGGAGCAGAATTCCTAGGAAAAAAATCCTGGATCCGTCGACTTAGATAAAAAGGAATTTTTATAATAGAACCATGGAACCCCGGAGCGTTTGTGGTTGTACTTGTACTGGAGGAATAGGAAAACTCGCTATTCACTCTGTTTATTTTCCATAATAAGATTATGTAGGAGAGATGGCCGAGCGGTTCAAGGCGTAGCATTGGAACTGCTATGTAAACTTTTGTTTACCGAGGGTTCGAATCCCTCTCTTTCCGTTTCTCTTAATTCATCAACGTTAATGATCACAATCTATCAAATCAAATAACAATTTATTCCAGCAAGAATCCCTTTATTTAATAGAAATTCTCTATACCAAATTAATGTGGTATGTAAAATACACATAGGGAAAAGAACAAAAAACAAAAAGGAATCCTAGGGTTAATCCATTTCTGCTAGGTGAACGGGAAAATACGAATTAAAGGCTTTAGGTCGATTTAGTTCGGGGAAAGGGGAAGAAAATTCTATGAACCTTTCCATTTTTCGTTAAGTTCAAGTCTGACGAGAGTAATATTCTACAACTAACAACTCATTTATTTTGAGACCAACCCACTTCCTATCTAGGATTTTTTTGACTAGTCCTTTATATTGCAACGTGTCAATCGTCAAATGCTTTGGCAATTTCCCTGGGTCGGATGAAGCAATAGAGTTTTGAACCAGACGTTTTGATCTTTGGTTATCCTTCGTAGTAATAATATCTCGGGGTTTGCAACGAAAACTTGGTATATCGACTATACGACCATTAACTAAAATATGTCTATGGTTAACTAATTGCCGGGCCCCGGGAATGGTTGAAGCCATACCCAATCGAAAAAGGGTATTATCCAAACGCATTTCAAGTAATTGTAGTAAAACCTGACCTGTTGACCTTTTTGCTTTTCCGGCGATATGTACATATCTAAGTAATTGTCGTTCTGTGAGACCATAATGAAAACGCAATTTCTGTTTTTCTTGAAGACGAATACGATATTGTTCTTTTTTCCCAGAATGGAATTTCTTTTTCAGATTACTTCCGGATTTAGGTGTTTTTCTAGTGAGTCCTGGTAAAGCTCCCAGACGGCGTATTTTTTTTAAACGAGGTCCTCGATAACGGGACATGAAGACTCCTTTTTTTTATTGAAATTTCATTTTACACAATTAATTTCATTGTATTTACATTACAGAATACATCGAAATTAAAACTGAATTAAACTAAAGGATAAACAGAGTAAAATCTACTAAAGTACCGCAAAAAATGGAATTTCATCAACATTTGAATTTTTTGTATATATACTATTTATTTTATTGTTTTGTATCTAGCAAAATTGTAGGGTAGAACGACATAATAGATCCTAGATTCTCCATTTAATTCGGAGAAAAAGAGTGATTCTTGTTCATGGAACATCGATAGAGAAAAAAGCCGACTATCGGATTTGAACCGATGACCCTCGCATTACAAATGCGATGCTCTAACCTCTGAGCTAAGTGGGCTTACATAACAGAAATAGTGTAATAAATAGAAATATGCATAGTATAGGAAATCCATAAAATGTCAGATAATCTTAAGTATTAACTAGTTCGAAATTGGACGTTCTACTTAGAAAAAAAGAATGAATATCAAGCGTTATAGTATGACTTTGAATACTCTAAAAAAGGAACGTGGTAGGTGAGGGAGAGAAAAACCTTGGGATATATTGATTCGGATTGAATTGCAAATACATCAACGATAGAATCAATTCAATGCTGAATTGCAATAAGCAGAGTCTCCCAAATAGAGACGAACCGCTAGACTACATCGAGTAATGAATTTAACGATTCAAAAAAAAAACTAAGAGATGGATGAAATTAGACAAGGAATCCGGGTCTCAAAGAAAAAGAAAATGGGGATATGGCGAAATCGGTAGACGCTACGGACTTGATTGTATTGAGCCTTGGTATGGAAACCTGCTAAGTGGTAACTTCCAAATTCAGAGAAACCCTGGAATTAAAAATGGGCAATCCTGAGCCAAATCCGTGTTTTGCGAAAACAAATAGTTCTCGAACTAGAATCCAAAGGAAAAGGATAGGTGCAGAGACTCAATGGAAGCTGTTCTAACGAATCGAGTTAATTACGTTGTGTTGGTAGCGGAACTCCCTCTAAATTAGAGAAAGAAGGGCTTTATACATCTAATACACATGTATAGATACTGAATAGCAAACGATTAATCACAGAACTCATATCATAATAGAGGTTCTTTAATTTTTTTAGAATTATTGTGAATCCATTCTAATCGAATATTAAGTAATCAAATCCTTCAATTCATAGTTTTCGAGATCTTAAAAAAAAAGTGGATTAATCGGACGAGGATAAAGAGAGAGTCCCATTCTACATGTCAATACTGACAACAATGAAATTTCTAGTAAAAGGAAAATCCGTCGACTTTATAAGTCGTGAGGGTTCAAGTCCCTCTATCCCCAAAACCTCTTTTATTCCCTAACTATAGTATTTATCCTGTTTTTTCTTTTTTTTTATTATTAACTTGATTTTTAAGTATTATTAAGTAAGCCTTGTACAATGCATAGGACTACGCCCCCATTCCAAAATTTGGAATTAGGAGTACTTTATTGATTTTTTAGTCCCTTTAATTGATAGAGATACAAATACTCTACTAGGATGATGCACAAGAAAAGGTCAGGATAGCTCAGTTGGTAGAGCAGAGGACTGAAAATCCTCGTGTCACCAGTTCAAATCTGGTTCCTGGCACAGAAAAAAAAAAGATCTGCCGAATAGGTATTGATACAAATACCCCGAGATGCGTTGGGATACATATTCGTTAATAAGATAGTATAGATAGAGTATGATTTTTTTATCTAAGTAGATAAATCTCTAAATAGAGGCACCTCCTTTTCTTCGTTTTTGCTTTTCTTAATTTTGTATTCTGCTATTCCGACGAATTTTTTATTATTCTATTCTTGGTTATCTTACTTTCCTAGTTGTTCTAAGCAATGCGCGCGGTACAAAGTTCGTGGTAGGGAACTTCTTTGAGTCATCGTATTTTTCTGTTCATACGAAGGAAATGAATATGTGATTTTCCAAATTGGAGAATCGAAATGAAGCCCTTTTTTGCTCCGTCTATCTGAACCTTTTTCTATAATAGGAATTAATTAGAATATAATAGGTATTCCGTTTCATCTG